AAATATGAAAATATCTTCGAGTGTCGAGGGAATTGCATGTATAGAAATTCAAAAACGAATCGATTTGATTCAAGTCATAATCTATATGGGATTCCCAAAGTTATTAATAGAACCTCGAAGAATCGAAGAATTACAAAGGAATATACAAAAAGAACTAAATTATGTGAACCGAAAACTCAACATTGCTATTACAAGAATTGCAAATCCTTATGGACACCCTAATATTCTTGCGGAATTTATAGCCGGACAATTAAAGAATAGAGTTTCATTTCGTAAAGCAATGAAAAAAGCTATTGAATTAACCGAACAGGCAGGTACAAAGGGAATTCAAGTACAAATAGCAGGGCGTATCGACGGAAAAGAGATTGCGCGTGTCGAATGGATCAGAGAGGGTAGGGTTCCTCTACAAACCATTCGAGCTAAAATTGATTACTGTTCCTATACAGTTCGAACTATTTATGGGGTATTAGGCATCAAAATTTGGATCTTTGCGGAAGAGGAATAATAGGACCTTACTTGGCTTATCTTTAGTTCTATTCTACCCACCCGGTAATAGAACAAAAAATTACAAATTCTTTCATCCTTTTTTTCTTAACTCAAAACAAAAACGAACAATTCTATACGGTTGAATAAAAATTCGATTAATCATTTGATTTGATATAATTGCTATGCTTAGTGTGTGACTCGTTTATTTTTTTTAGGGTTCGGATTAAAAAAAAAAATAGACCAGCCCATAGTAGAATATGAACTAATAACTATAAAAAAAACTAATAACCAACTCATCGTTTCGCATTATCTGGCTATAAAGAACCAGTCGAGATATGATATATTAGTCATATCAATGTAGCAACTGACATCTTTTTTGCATAACCAAACAACAAAAAAGAAAAACGAATCTGATTATGCGTTGTGAAGCAACAAAAGTATGCGGATAAATGGAAGGAAAGGATGAGAGAAAGAGAGAAAAAGAATAGCAATGATATATGATTCCAATATGTAAGGTCTATGATTCATCTCATAAAGGAGAATGTAATAAAGCATTAATACGGATTGATCCATAATTAGACAAATCTATTCATAGAAAAAAATCAAGAGCCCCGAGCCAATAAAGACTGAGAGGATTGACTCAAGAACAAATTTCGTTAGGGGCTCCGTTGTAGAGTTCAGACCTAACCATTAATCGAGAAGCGATGGGAACGACGGAACCCGTGAATACATAAGATTCTATTGAAAACGAATCTTAATGATTCATTGGGTAGGATGGCGGAACGAACCAGAAAAACCAATTCATTTATTCTGAAAGGCTATGTCATCAACTAATCCTACAAAAGAATATTGAAAGAGTAACTATCCGCCCGCGAAAATCTTTCTTTTATTGGATTTCTAAATTTTAGTCAATCCGATATGATAATAAAAGGCAAAAATAAGGATTCGTTATAACCTTATAACAAAATTACTTTATCTATACCATTAACTCTAATTAACTCTAAATAAAAATTATTTATAAATAGAATACATGTTTAGTTATATATCAAAACAAGATATACAAAATTCTAATAGAATAGATAAAATTTCAAAGAATTTCATGATTCAGTATGTTGTTTCAGTATATTATTCATTAAATACATAGATATGTTTTTTAATCGTTTCATTCGTGAGGAGCTGGATGAGAAGAAACTCTCATGTCCAGTTCTGTAGTAGAGATGGAATTGATAAACAACCATCAACTATAACCCCAAAAGAACAAGATTCCGTAAACACCATAGAGGGAGAATGAAAGGAATGTCTTATCGAGGTAATCGTATTTGCTTCGGTAGATATGCTCTTCAAGCGCTTGAACCCGCTTGGATCACATCTCGACAAATAGAAGCAGGTCGGCGAGCAATGACACGAAATGCCCGCCGCGGTGGAAAAATATGGGTACGTATATTTCCAGACAAACCAGTTACAGTAAGACCGACAGAAACACGTATGGGTTCGGGGAAAGGATCTCCCGAATTTTGGGTAGCTGTTGTTAAACCTGGTAGAATACTTTATGAAATGAGCGGAGTCGCAGAAAATATAGCCAGAAAGGCTATTTCAATAGCGGCATCAAAAATGCCTATACGAACTCAATTCGTTATTTCGGGATAGGAATGTAGAACCAAAAGAAAGGTTTTGGGGGATAAAAAAAAAATAATTTCAGGTTTCCTTTTTTGTTTTGAACAAATAACATTTCTTTTTTTTTACTTTACTTCGCCCTTTGCATTGATTGAAAAAACAGATAAAAAAATGATTCAACCTCAAAGCCATTTAAATGTAGCGGATAACAGTGGAGCCCGAGAATTGATGTGTATTCGAATTCTAGGAGCTAGTAATCGACGATACGCTCATATTGGTGACGTTATTGTTGCTGTAATCAAGGAAGCAGTACCAAATACACCTCTAGAAAGATCAGAAGTGATCAGAGCTGTAATTGTACGTACTTGTAAAGAACTCAAACGTGACAACGGTATGATAATACGATATGATGACAATGCTGCCGTTGTTATTGATCAAGAAGGAAATCCAAAAGGAACTCGCATTTTTGGAGCGATCGCCCGGGAATTAAGACAGTTAAATTTCACTAAAATAGTTTCATTAGCACCTGAAGTATTATAAGATGAAATTGTAATATAGTTACTGTAATATAGTTGTAGTATTTAAATGAAATCGATTAAATTAAAATTGATTAGTAAATTTTGATTTAATTTATTAGTAGATTGGTTGTGTCTCACGTATATGCCTTTAATAATTCATAAATATTTAATAGTTCAGAAATACAAAATAAAGAAAAAGAGCATGTTGATTATATACAAATTCGAGTACAACAATAATCTGGGTTTATCATGAATAAAGACACTATTGCCAACATAATAACCTCTATACGAAATGCTGACATGAATAAAAAAAGAACAGTTCGAATACCATCCACTAACATTAATGAAAACATTGTTAAAATCCTTTTAAGCGAAGGTTTTATTGAAAACATGAGGAAACATCAGGAAAGCAAAAAAAATTTTTTGGTTTTAACCCTACGACATAGAAGGAATAGGAAAGGACCCTATAAAGCTGTTTTAAATTTAAAACGGATCAGTCGACCCGGTCTACGAATCTATTCTAACTACCAAAGAATTCCTAGAATTTTAGGCGGAATCGGGATTGTAATTCTTTCTACTTCTAGGGGTATAATGACAGACAAAGAAGCTCGACTAGAGAGAATCGGTGGAGAAATTTTGTGTTATATATGGTAATCCTTCTAATAGCACCCCTCCTATATTAGTTGATACCTCAAGAAATTTTACCGACCTGAAAGAAAAAAAGGATTCATGAGGTTTTTATTATTGAATCATTTCCCAATGGTATAATTCTGGAGTCGTTTAGATAATGAAAATAGGATTCTATGTTATGTTTCAGGAACGATTAGATGTACTTTTTTATACGTATACGACCCGAAAATCGAGTCAAAATGGAGGCAAGTCGTTATGATTCAACCGGAGGGCGTATAATTTATAGACTCCGAAACAAAGATTCAAACGATTAAGGGGATTTTTTCAACTTACACATTCATTTCGAGGGTATACAACTCGAAGTTCAAAATTTCAAGAAACTTATTTTCTTCCAATAAAGAGATTCAGAATTAAGTTAAGGAATGACAAATATGAAAATAAGAGCCTCCGTGCGTAAAATTTGTGAAAAATGCCGACTGATCCGTAGGCGAGGACGAATTATAGTAATTTGTTCCAATCCGAGACATAAACAAAGACAAGGATAATCTTTCTCAAATAAAAAAAGACTCTCGAAATCGAAAGGACTCGATGTACAAATAAATAAAAAAAAAAAGATCTATTTTGACATGAAATGGATATATCCATATATCTCTGACTTATATTTATGAGATGATAAAATATGGCAAAACCTACACCAAGAACTGGTTCACGTAAGAATCGACGTATTGGTTCACGTAAAAACGCGCGTAGAATACCAAAGGGAGTTATTCATGTTCAAGCAAGTTTCAACAATACTATTGTGACTATTACAGATGTCCGGGGTCGGGTAATTTCTTGGTCCTCCGCCGGTACTTGTGGATTCAAGGGTACTAGAAGAGGGACGCCATTTGCCGCTCAAACCGCAGCAGGAAAGGCTATTCGGACAGTAGTGGATCAAGGTATGCAACGCGCGGAAGTCATGATAAAGGGCCCCGGTCTCGGAAGAGATGCGGCATTAAGAGCTATTCGTAGAAGTGGTATACTATTAAGTTTCATACGAGATGTAACTCCTATGCCACATAATGGCTGTAGACCCCCTAAAAAAAGACGTGTGTAAAAATAAACATTGAAGATATTTCAAGAGAAATAAATAATTCAATGATTTGATCAAATAATATTACAATGGTTCACGAGAAAATAACAGTATCTACTCGGACACTGCAGTGGAAGTGTGTTGAATCAAGAGTAGACAGTAAGCGTCTTTATTATGGACGCTTTATTCTGGCTCCACTTAAGAAAGGTCAAGCTGATACAATAGGCATTGCAATGCGAAGAGCTTTGCTTGGAGAAATAGAAGGAACATGTGTCACACGCGCAAAATCTGAGAAAATACCACATGAATATTCTACCATAGTAGGTATCCAAGAATCCGTACATGAAATTTTAATGAATTTGAAAGAAATTGTATTGAGAAGTAATTTTTATGGAACTCGTGATGCGTCTATTTTCGTCAAAGGTCCCGGCTATGTAACTGCTCAAGACATCGTCTTACCACCTTCGGTGGAAATCGTTGATAATACACAGCATATAGCAAGCCTAACGGAACCAGTTCATTTGTGTATTGAATTACAAATCGAGAGACATCGCGGATATCAGATAAAAACACCGAAAAAATTTCAAGATGGAAGTTATCCTATAGATGCTGTATTCATGCCTGTTCGAAATGCCAATCATAGTATTCATTCTTATGCGAATGGAAATGAAAAACAAGAG